AAAAAAGAAAAACTGGAGAGTTATCATTATTTTGTAATCTTTAGTACCTTTATGCCTCAAGATAATCAATTCGGTCGTTTAAATAATTTCTATAAAAACGAAAAATAATCACATATATATAAATCAATAAAAAAATAATCACATATATATAAATCAATAAAAAAATAATCACATATATATAAATCAATAAAAAAACAAAAATAGATACAAATTTTATTGTCTATTGCAATAGACAATAGAAAAAAAAAATAAAACCAAGGAGGTGGTGATCATGCTATTTCAATCATTCGTAAGCTTGTGTATGAAGATAACCAATTCGGTCGTTGGGGTCGGACTCTATTATGGATTTCTAACTACATTCTCCATAAGGCCCGCTTATCTCTTCCTTTTCGTTGAAGAACCCGAGCAGAAGGCAGCAGCAATAACTGGTTTGATTATGGGCCAGCTCGTGAGGTTCATGTCGATCTATAATAGGCCTCTGCATCTACTATTGTGGACACCTCATATACTAGCTGTACTATTTCTACCGTATCTTTTGCTTTATTTCGCAGCCGACAATTGGGACTATACTATCACTACCAGTACCAGAAGCAATTTCCTCATTTTCCTGAATACTTTCATTTTTCAATTAGCCAACCAGATCCTTTTACCAAATTCAACGTTAGCCAGATTAGTCAATGTTTATATGTTTCGATGCAACAACAAGATGTTATTTGTAACAAGTAGTTTTGTTGGTTGGTTAATTGGTCACATTTGTTTCCTTTTATTCACGAAAAGATTATTCGACTGGATACGGATCTATCTTTTGAGTAGATCTAAGAAGGAACTTGTGTCAGCATTGGATAAGTACATTTATAAGTACCTTGGGGCAAAATTTCAGGTCCGTTTTTCACACTTTCAGTACCGTGTGTCAGAATTGAATAAGTACATTAAGTCAGAATTGAATAAATACAAAAAGAAGATTTATCAGTACCTTGTTAGGTCCCTTGGGGAAGAATTTGAATTCCTTATGCGAACCTTTCAGTGGGTTGTGTCAGAAATTCAGTACTTGCTGTTAATAAACTTGAGGAGAAACACGGGTCGGTTCGTGAATATTTTCTTATTTGTTACCTGTGCCTACTATTTAGGCAGAATACCTGTATTCATTTTTCCACATCCACTGACACGCGTCCAAGCCCCACAACTGCAACCAAATTGGTTAGCCAGACAAGGCCGAGAAGCTGACACTTACTGGGAGGACGAGGACGAGGAAGAGGAAAAGGAAGAGGAAAAGAAAGAGGAAAAGGAAGAGGAAAAGAAAGAGGAGATTGCACGAAAAAAAGTGCTATTCAAAGAAGAAATTCCTCCCACGCGTTTGGGAGCGGATCTGGATGAAGAAAAAGATCAAAAAGCACCCATAGTGGTGGAAGGCATTTTAGCGGCCGATTTTTTTCAGTTTCAATGGACTCGTCCAGTACGATACATAAGCAATCAACACTTTTTTGGGGCTGTAAGAAAGGAAGCTTCACAATATTTTTTTGATACATGCCGAAGTGATGGAAAAAAAAGAATATCTTTTACAGATCCTCCAAGTTTTTCTAGTTTTAAGGAACTGACGAAAGGGATGATATCTTCGTCCACAGTAGAAAGACTCTCCTTTGATAAACTAGACAAAGATTGGCTTTATAAGAACAAACAAAGACAAAACAACTTAAATAACGAGTTTATAAAGAGAATTGAGGCTCTAGACACGGGATTTCTTTTTCTAGATATACTCGACAAAAGGACTCGGGTTTGTATTGAGAAAATGAACGAAACCTGCCTCTGCCTACCAAAAAGGTATGATCCTTTGTTGAATGGGCCCTCTCGTGGAAGAATCAAAAAGTTTAGAAAAGTAATCGAGGATCCCGAAGAAAAGGAGAAAAGCGAAGAAAAGGAGAAAAGCGGAGAAAAGGAGAAAAGCGAAGAAAAGGAGAAAAGCGAAGAAAAGGCACCGAAAAGCAAAGAACAGGAGAAAAGGGAAGAAGAGGCACGTCTACGCGAAGAAGCACGTCTACGCGAAGAAGCACGTCGACGCGAAGAAGCACGTCTAAGCGAAGAAAGGGCACTTCTTCAATTGGGTGAATTTCGTGAAAAAGTCTACAATGTAATTAAATCTAGTAAATCTAGTGGAAGAAAAAAGAATGCAATGCAATCTAGTGGAAGAAAAAAGAATGCAATGCAATCTCGTCGAAGAAAAAAAAATGGAATTACAAAATCTCGTGAAAGAATCGACGATGGAACTACAAAATCTCGTCGAAGAAAAAAAAATGGAACTACAAAATCTCGTGAAAGAATCGACGATGGAACTACAAAATCTCGTGAAAGAATCGACGATGAACCTACAGAATCTCAACTTAAGCAAATCCTTGCTCTAAATCAAATTCATGAGACCCTTTTGCCAGGTTTCATTTTCGAGTCCCCAAAATTTGAAGAGAGAATGTTCGCGATACTAAAAAGTAAAACACTAAAACTAAGAGCAGAAGGAAAATTATATTATAATCCTTTGGCAAAATTTTTTTCTAAGCCTTGGGAAAAAGGGGGGGGAGGCATTGATTGGAACCAGCGAAAACTAAAAAAGCTACAGCAACTAAAGACTTATAAAGTGGGAGAAAGTGTGGGACGAGCGCACATCAATCAACGCGTCCCTCGCTGGTCATACGTATTACTCCGCGAGGTCGCATACGACCTGGATGAACCCTTTGTGACCAAGCGGGGAGATAATGAGTGCTTTGATATTATATCAGCACAATACAAATATGAAATTATTTTGAATCAGGATACTCAAAATTTACTTATCAAAAATCTTTCTAAAGATAGTAATAAGATTGATCCGGAGATTGCTAAAGAGATTAATGAGAAGGTTAAGAAGGATTTGATCAAGAGTGGGGGAGACCCTTATAGTATTGACTTTGAGAAAAGCCTTGCTCATGTTCACGTTGGCAGCCTCATCACCAATATCGAGTGGAAAACCGAGAATAAGGACGTGTGGAGGACCTCCTTGAGAGCGATGCGCGACCAATTTTGGCATCAGGATGACATCAAAGGTGTTGCGAGCGTCCTAAGGCGTAAAAACGGAGTTGTTGTAAGACAGATTGAAATGTTTCCGCATTCCCCTCTTTTTTTGGGCTTCTTAAAAAGTACACTATCTAGTTCTTTTAGGGTAGTGAAACCCCTTGTTTTGAAAATGCAAAATTTGCTGCATAGGTTTAGAATCAAAAAAGGGGACCTTTTCACTCTTAAGGGACCTAAGAAAGAACAGACAAAAACAAAAAGGAAGACAAAAAGGAAGACAAAAAGAAAGACAAAAAGGAAGACAAAAAGGAAGATAGACGAAAAAAAAAGCAAAGCATTGAAAGAACGGAAAAAATTGAAAAGAATCAAAAAAGAGAAAATCGAACTAGACCCCGAAGAAGAGCTGTTCCGGATGGATGGAATAGATGCATGGAATGAGCTTTATTATGGGCTAGGAGTAAGAGGTATCGTATTAATTTTTAACTCCTATTTTAGAAGATATATTGCATTGCCTTTAGCGATAATAGCTAAAAATATTGGTCGTATCTTATTTTTGCAGCAGCCCGAGTGGGCTGAGGATAGAAAGGACTGGGAAAACGAGACTCATCTTTTATGCAACGATGACGGTTTTGCTATAGGCGTCATATCCATCAGCAACTTTCCGGAGGAGTGGTGGGAATACGGTCTTCAGGTCAAAGTTTTATGGCCTTTAGAGTTGAAACCTTGGCACACAGCGGATGATAGACAAAGGATAACCAACGATTATGCTTTTATAAGGTCTTTCTGGGGACTAGCTGACTATCCTTGGGGTGGTGCCCGACCCAACCGTTCCTTTTCCATTTTTTGGGGGCCCATTTTTAACGAACTAGGCAAAAAAAGTCAAAGATTAGCAGCAGAAAAATTGGAAGGGAGCGCCTTTCGACTTATAAGAAGCGTTTTCAACCAAAAAATAAAGCAAAATTTTGTTAGAGTTCTAGGAAACCCAAAAGAAAGCATAAAACGGCTTAAAGAAAGCATAAAACGGCTTAAAGAAAGGGTTCTAGTTCTAAAAAGCACAATTTTGAAAATAATCAAAAAAAATACAAGATTGAAAGGGATAGGAGTAGATGAATCGAGTGAAACTCAAAAAGAAAAAGATTCTATAATCAGCAATGAGATAATTCATGAATCATTTAGTCAAATTCGATCTACAGCTTTTACAAATTCAGAAGAAAAAATACAAAATCTGATTAATAGAACAAGCACAATCAAAAATCAAATAGAAAGAATTATAAAAGAAAAAAAAAAAGTAACTCCAGGACTAAATAATAGTCCTAACAACAAAAAGCAAAATAATAATGTAGAATCACCAAAAAATATTTGGAAAATTGTAAAAAGAAGAAATGTTCGATTAATAAGTAAATTGAATTATTTTCAAAAAATTTTCATTGAAAAAATATACAAAATATACCTAGATATCTTTCTATGTATCATTAAGATTCCTAGAATCAATTTAACAAAAAAATTTTTTGAGAAAGACATTTCCAATACTGAAACAAATCAAAAAAGAATTAACTTTAGTTCGACTATAAAAAATATAAATAAGCGGAAGTCACAGATTGTTCCGAAATTTGCTTCCTTACCCAATTTATCTTCCCTGTCACAAGCATATGTATTTTACAAATTATCACAAACCCTAGTTAGTGATAAGTTAAGATCTGTTCTTCAATATCGCGGAACGTCTTTTTTTCTTAAGACTGCAATAAAGGATTCTTTTGAAAGACAGGGAATATTGCATTCCGAATTAAAGCATAAGAAACTTCGAAATTTTGGAACGAATCCATGGAAAAACTGGTTAAGAGGTCAGTCTCAATACAATTTATCTAAGGTTCATTGGGAGCGAGTAGGCGCACAAACCTGGCGAAATAAAGTCAACCGACGCCATACGCCTCAAAATAACGAGTTAAATAAAGGAGATTCATATAAAAAAGACCCATTACTTCATTCCAAAAAACAAGATGATTCTGAAGTCTATTCATTAGTAAGAAATCAAAAAACTAAGTTTAAGAAAAACTATAAATATGATCTTTTAGCATATAAATACATTTCTTCTGAAACTAAGAAGGACTCCTCTATTTCTAAATTGCCATTCCAACTAAATAAGAGCCAAGAGATCGACTTATTTGATATACCAGAGGAAATTGTTTTCAAGACTTATTTCAAGGATTGTATACTAGACAAGAAGTTTCTAGACAAGGTTTATCGAGCCAATACTTATCTACACAATTATCTAGACAATACTTATGTAGACAAGGATTATCACAAGGATTATCTAGACAAGAGTTTTCTAGACAAGGTTTATTTCAAGGATTCTCTAGACCAGCTTTATCTAGAAAAGGATTATTACAAGGATTATCTAGACGAGGTTTATCTAGACAAGAATTCTCTAGACAATTATCTAGACAAGGTTTATATGTCTCTGAAAAAAATGCGAAAGAAACAACCTGAAAGAAAATATATGGACTTTGATTGGAAGTTTTTCGAAAAATATCTAGTCAATTTGGAGGCTGGGAAAAAGATCGACCCTAACCATAATACAAATACTAAGATTGAGACTAAGAATTCTAAAATAATTGAGACTAAGAATTCTAAAATAATTGAGAATGAGAATTCTAAAATAATTGAGAATGAGAATTCTGAAATAATTGAGAATGAGAATTCTGAAATAATTGAGAATGAGAATTCTGAAATAATTGAGAATGAGAATAGAGGTCTTATTTATGATATCGTTCCAAAAATGCTCTTGGATCCAGAAATCGAAAAGGATCCAGAACTCAAAGAAGATCCAGAACTCAAAGAAAATCCAGAACTCAAAGAAGACAAAAAAAGCTTTTTTAATTGGATGGGAATGAATGAAGAAATCTTAAAGGCACCCAGAGCGAATTCGAATGAGGAAGATTCGAATCAGGAAGATTGGTTCTTCCCAGAATTTATGCTACGTAAAAGGACATATCAAATGAACCCGTGGCTTAGACCTATGAAGTTACTTCTTTTAAATTTCAAAGGAAAAGAAGAAGAAGAAGAAGAAGAAGAAGAAGAAGTTAGTCAAGGAAAAGCAAATGTTAGTCAAGGAAAAGCAACGAAAGGAAAAGCAAATGTTAGTCAAGGAAAAGCAACGAAAGGAAAAGCAACGAAAGGAAAAGCAACGAAAGGAAAAGCAACGAAAGGAAAAGCAACGAAAGGAAAAGCAAATGTTAGTCAAAACATCGAAGACATCGACATCGAAGACATCCAAGAAGTTATTAGAGAAGATTATGAAAAAGGGTTCAGTAAAAAAAAAACACAATACCGGAGTGACTCGCCGAGGCTAGTAGATTTCGTTGACCTTCAAGCGAAGTATTTGGGTTTTAGCATCCACACCCAGCGGCTAGTTGAGGAGGATATGCTCGAGCGGCTGAGCTTAATGCAGATGGTGGGTAACACAAGAGGGCGTTTACAAAGTAAACGAAGGCTTTTAGCCTATTTGAAAATGGGAGATCTGCCGCTAGACAGAATTATCAGTCATTATTCGAAGGAGTCTACTCTGTTTAGCTGGGCGGAATTTGGTTTGATGAAGTTCCAACCCCTATTAATTTCGTCTATAAAAGATCTGGAAGAATTTCTTATGTATCAAGCCATAGGTATTTCATTAGTTCATAAGAGTAAGCAACAAACTAATCAAAGATACGGAAAACAAAAAGATGTTGATAAGGATCATTTTGATTTGCTTGTTCCTGAAATGATTTTATCGTCTAGACGGCGTAGAGAATTGAGAATTCTCAATTCTTTAAATTTGAATTTAAAGAATAGGACTGGTGTGGATAGAAATCCAGTATTTTGCAAGGAGAACAACATAAAAAGCTGGGGTCAATTTTTGGATGAAAGTAAACACCTTGATAGAGATAAAAATGAATTAATTAAACTCAAGTTCTTTCTTTGGCCTAATTTTCGATTAGAAGATTTAGCTTGTATGAATCGCTATTGGTTTGATACCAATAATGGCAGCCGTTTCAGTATGTTAAGGATCTATATGTATCCACGATTCAAAATTCGGTGATGGTACATTTTTCCTATATATTCTGTACCATATATGTTATATGCAAGCAACCAGATGCACATTTGCCCTGTCTTACATCATAGGATACTGTGATACTAAGTTAATGACAAATTAATTAGATCTAGAAATAAATCAACGGAATCTTCGTACTAAAAAACTATTCGCTTTTGTGAGTGTAAAAATGTACCATCCTTTTGAATCACTATCCGAATCAAATTCAAAATTGCTTAATTGATAAACTCAGTCAAAATAATGCCAGAAATTCTGATTGTTGTGTATACTACATTCAAATTTCTGGCATTATTCTTACGGATCAATAAAATTCATATCTGTCAAAAGGGGAGGGAAAAATTATTTTATGGTAAAAAATTCATTCATTTCAATTATTTCGC